TTTGTTGCCTGTAGCTTAACCTAAAGCATAGCACTGAAAATGCTAAGATGGTATGACCCTCCAACAAAGGTCTTGGTCTCAAACCTCACATTACCTATAAACCATCTGTTTATACATGCAAGACTCCCCGCACCGGTGAAACAGCCACTACAACCAGAGCCGGCATCAGTTTATACACCACAACGCCAAGCAACAGCCACACCCCCACGGGTAACACAGCAGTAGTCGATATTAGGCCATAAGTGAAAACTTGACCAAGCAAGATGGACCCAGGGCCGGTTAATCTCGTGCCAGCGACCGCGGTTACACGATAGACCCGAGGTAATATTAACGGCGTAAAAATGACTAAAACTTTAAGCCAGTCCATAAGCCTAGGGAAGAGACTCAGCTGGGCTGTAGAAAGCCATAAGCCACATTAATCCCTCACCCTAACACCACACAACTTTGACTCATGAAAACTAGGACACAAACTAAGATTAGATACCCTACTATGCCTAGCCGTAACATACAATTAAACCACCAATTGTCCGCCAAACAACTACGAGTATACTTAAAACTTAAAAGACTTGACGGTGCTTCACCACGCCCTAGAGGAGCCTGTCTAGTAACCGATAATCCACGATTAACCCAGCCCCCTCTGGCCTAACAGTCTATATACCGCCGTCGCCAGCTTACCTTGTAAAAGAAATAAAGTAAGCCAAATAGCATCACACTTAAACGACAGGTCGAGGTGTAACTAATGAGAGGGACTAAGATGGGCTACATTCTCTCAACTGAGGATACGAACAACACTATGAAATTAGTGTTTAAAGGCGGATTTAGCAGTAAGATAAGAATAAAACACTTAACTGAACATAACGCAATGAAGTGCGTACACACCGCCCGTCACCCCTGCCACCACCAATACACATTTAATTAAACCAACCAAAAACATAAACCAGGGCAAGTCGTAACATGGTAAGTGTACTGGAAAGTGCACTTAGAAACAAAAAGTAGCTTAAACAAAGCACTCGACCTACACTCGAACGATATTAAACTAATCTTTTTGAGCTGACCTAACAACAAACCACAAATATACTACACAGAATTAAACAAATCATTTGACCAACCTAGTAGATGCGATCGAACAGTCACAAGTCACAACAAAGTACCGTAAGGGAACACCATTAAGCAATAAATAGCAAAGACTGACCCTTGTACCTTTTGCATCATGGTTTAGCAAGTATATAAGGACAAGAAGAATCACAGCCCCCCCCCCGAAACCGAACGAGCTATTTTTAAGCAGTCTAACGGACGCACCCTTCTATGTAGCAAAATAGTGGGAAGACTTAAAAATAGAGGTGAAACGCCTACCGAGTCCGGAGATAGCTGGCTACCCCAAACAGAATCTTAGTTCTACTTTAGAACAACACTTAATCAATTAATCATCTAAAGGCAGTCAATAGAGGTACAGCTCTATTGACCCAGGATACAACCTGAATTTGCAAGAAACTTACCACCACCCACCCGTAGGCCCTCAAGCAGCCACCCAAAAAAATATCGTCAAAGAATTAACCTAAACTAAACCCAACACCAACTAAGAACTTCAAATTAACTAAAGGTGAATCTACATAAGTAGATATCATTATGCTAAAACTAATAATAAGACCCCCCCCCTCTCTTTACGCACCTCTCCGCTAGAAACAGAAAAACTACTAGCAATTAACAGACCACAAAAGGCAAACAATAAACCCATGCCCATTTTAAAACCCACTGTGACCCCGACACAGGAGCGCAAAAAAGAAAGATTAACTATTATAAAAGGAACTCGGCAACCAAGGGCTCCAACTGTTTAACAAAAACATAACCTTTAGCCAATCAAGTATTAAAGGCAACGCCTGCCCAGTGAAAAATTTAACGGCCGCGGTACCCTAACCGTGCAAAGGTAGCATAATCATTTGTCTATTAATTGTAGACCAGTATGAAAGGCAAAATGAGAGCCCAACTGTCTCTTATAATAAATCAATTAAACTGATCTCCTAGTACAAAAGCTAGAATACTAACATAAGACCAGAAGACCCTGTGAAGCTTTAACTAACCTATTAAACCTAGTAATAACTACTTTCGGTTGGGGCGACCTTGGAATAAAAAAGAACTTCCAACATATGAATTCTCATAAAATTAGGCAAACAAGCCAACACCAGACCCAGCACAGCTGACAATTGAAACAAGTTACTCCAGGGATAACAGCGCTATCTTCTTCAAGAGCCCATATCAAAAAGAAGGTTTACGACCTCGATGTTGGATCAGGACATCCAAGTAATGCAGCCGTTACTAAAGGTTCGTTTGTTCAACGATTAACAGTCCTACGTGATCTGAGTTCAGACCGGAGCAATCCAGGTCAGTTTCTATCTATGCATAACGCTCCGCCTAGTACGAAAGGACCGGCACAGCAAAGCCAATACCACAAGCACGCTTTACCCATAAATATACGACACTTAATAAACGGACCATCTCCTAAACCCAGATAAGGTTAATTAAGGACAATAGCACCTTAATAATTTCAACTCTACTTAACATCATTAACCCCTTACTCTACATCCTTCCAATCCTCATCGCAGTTGCATTCCTTACCCTTTTAGAACGAAAACTATTAGGATATATACAACTACGAAAAGGCCCCAACTTAGTAGGCCCATTGGGCCTACTACAACCCATTGCAGATGGCTTAAAATTAATTACAAAAGAAACAACAAAGCCAGCCCTTTCTTCCCCAATCCTCTTTATTCTATCCCCGATCTTAGCCCTGTCCCTAGCCTTAATTTCCTGAGCCCCAATACCAATACCCGACGCCCTCACTAACATAAATCTGGGGCTCCTATTTATTATAGCCATATCCGGCATATTCACATATACTATTCTATGATCAGGATGGGCCTCAAACTCAAAATACCCACTAATAGGATCAATACGAGCGGTGGCCCAAATTATTTCCTACGAAGTAACACTAGGACTAATCATCATCTCCATAGCCCTCATTTCGGGGGGCTACTCCCTACACTCCTTCACAGAAGTTCAAGAACACTGCTGACTATTATTTGCATCATGACCCCTGGCCATAATATGATTCACCTCCACTCTAGCAGAAACCAACCGACCCCCTTTCGACCTAACAGAGGGAGAGTCAGAGTTAGTCTCCGGATTCAACCTAGAGTTCTCGGCCGGACCATTCGCCCTCTTATTCCTGGCAGAATACACCAATATTCTACTAATAAACACTCTATCAGCTATAATATTCCTAAACCCGGGAGCCTCTGACCCAGAACTATTCACAATAAACTTAATAATAAAAACAATATTCATAACCACCCTATTCCTATGAGTACGAGCCTCCTACCCTCGATTTCGATACGACCAACTTATACACCTACTATGAAAACAGTACTTACCACTAACCCTAGCCATATGCACACTCAACCTTTTTACCACAACATCATTCTGCGGAATCCCACCACAATGGAAGCGTGCCTGAGAATAGCAAGGACTACCTTGATAGAGTAGACACGGTATCATATAACCCACTTCCTACTATCAGAGAGGGACTCCCATCTCTGGCCCCCAAAGCCAGTATTTTTCTACTTAAACTACTCTCTGATAACCCAAAAAAAATACTCTCCTAGGACCCCCCCCCTACCCCCCCCATTAATTTGGGTCCCGAATTTGGCCTTATATGTACTCTTTACATATATGGTCCTCATTATTGCTATGTATAATCATACATTAATCGTTTTGCCCCATGGATAATAAGCGGGAATTTGACTTTAATTAAACGTATACAAAACTGGGTCATTAACATAACTTCTCTCCCTCATTTTCTGGTCGTTCCATTTAACAGAGGTTGTTCTATTATTAGTAACCATGGCTATCCACTTCAAACCGGTGTCCCGTGATTTAACCCTTCCCGTGAAATCCTCTATCCTTTCACCGCAGGCATACAGTCCCGCTTCTCACGTCCATATATTGTAACTCCTCCCGTTTATGTCCTTTCCAAGGCCGCTGGTTACACCTTCAAGGGCATCTCAATGGTCCGGAACCACCCCGCCTTACTTGCTCTTTCCAAGGCCTATGGTCGCACCCTTTATCCTGGTACATTAAGTCTCATGTTCTTATCACGTATGCCTGTTCCGCCCCTGGTTGGCTTTTTTATCGGTACCTTTCACCTGACACCCATATATGCCCGTTACCGTCACCCCTCTCCGGGGTAGACCATTAGTCCAGGTGGAGCTATGTTCTTGGTCTAGCACTTTCTCCTATAGGGATACATCTCTTAATGCTTGTTATACATACTTTACCACATTCCCAAAAATTCCATTATTTTTTATTATAAGAATCCCGCTGTTAAGCCCATTTTTTTACCCGTTTTTTTATTTTTCACCTAAATTAATACGACTTTTCTATACTAAAAATATAAACCCGAAATAAAACAACTTTTTTTTACTCATGCGTGTCATTTTAAATTCACGTGAAAAAAAAGTCAAACATTATAAAAAATGCCCACCCAATTTTTTCCTCCGGGAAAAAGACTTCTTCTCTCAGAGGGCTCATTTCACCGGGGCTGAGGGCCGAAATCGGCACAGCCGAATTAACCTTTATTTTTAGCCCTCTCCGAAATTTTTATACATTAAGGTAGCAAAGCACGGCCATGCAAAAGGCTTAAAACCTGTTCACAGGTGTTCAAATCACCTCCTTAATACTAGAAAACCAAGATTCGAACTTGGACCCAGAAGCCCAAAACTTCTGATACTACCTATAATATTTTCTAAGTAAAGTCAGCTAATAAAGCTATCGGGCCCATACCCCGAAAATGTCTACAAGACCCTTACTAATCAACCCAACATCCCTAATAGTTATTTTAACCAGCATCACTCTAAGCACCACCCTAGTCACTGCAGCAACACACTGACTAATAGCCTGAGCCTGCCTAGAGATCAACACCCTATCCATAGTCCCAATTATCTCAAAACCTCACCACCCCCGAGCCACAGAAGCGGCAACAAAATACTTCCTAACACAAACCCTGGCCTCCACAGCCATACTGTTCGCAGCAACCATAAATGCACTTAACACCTCAAACTGAGAAATCAACCTAACAACAGAGACCACAACAATAAAAATCATCACTCTAGCCCTAATAATAAAATTAGCCGCAGCCCCTTTCCACTTCTGACTACCGGAAGTGGCACAGGGGGCCACAACACTAACAACCCTAACAATCCTAACCTGACAGAAAATCGCCCCCCTAGCCATTCTTATAGAAAACCACAACAACACCAACCTAACAATCTTAACCACATCCGCAATTTTGTCAGTATTGGTAGGAGGAGTGGGAGGACTAAACCAAACCCAGCTACGAAAAATCATAGCCTTCTCATCCATCGCCCACACAGGATGGATTCTTGCAACTATTACCCTAGCACCAAACATTTCTACCCTCACCTTCCTAATTTACACATTAACCACTACCCCAATCCTCCTAGCACTAAACACGTCATCAACAACAACCATTAAAGACATAGGAACCATGTGAACCTCCTCCCCATACCTTATATTAATTACCCTACTATCCATCCTATCCCTAGCTGGCCTTCCCCCCCTCACAGGATTCATACCAAAATGATTGATCCTTAATAAAATAACCACTTTTAACTTAACCCTAGAAGCCACCCTAATGGCCATATCCTCCCTGCCAAGCCTATATATATACATCCGACTAACCTACATCTTAACCATAACGATACCCCCCCACACATCTACCACACAAATAAAATGACGGTCCCCACACAAAAACTTCCCCCTATTACCAACCACACTCGCAATTATAATAATGCTTCTTCTACCTCTCTCACCAAACCTATAGAAACTTAAGTTATATCAAACTAGGAGCCTTCAAAGCCCCAAAAAAAGACACACTTTAGTTTCTGCTAGAGCTTGCAACAACATCACATCTCCTGCTTGCAACACAGACATTTTAACTAAACTAAAGCTCTCTAGGTTGATGGGCCTTGATCCCACAAAAAACTAATTAACAGCTAGCCGTCCAAACCATCGGACTTCAACCTAGCTTCTCCGTTTTTGTGCGCCGGAAAAAAACGGAGAAGCCCCGGGCAGAAGCGCCTACTTCAGATTTGCAGTCTGACATGATAACACCTCGTGGCTTGGCAGCAAGGACCTCCTATGTGTAAATTTACAGTTTACCGCTTTTATCAGCCATACTGCCTGTGTACATCACCCGTTGACTATTTTCAACCAACCACAAAGATATCGGAACCCTATACCTAATGTTTGGCGCTTGGTCCGGACTAACCGGGGCCGGTCTTAGCATCCTAATACGAATAGAACTAACACAGCCCGGAACCCTGTTCGGCAGTGACCAGATTTTCAATGTTCTAGTGACCGCCCACGCATTCATCATAATCTTTTTCATAGTGATACCTATCATAATTGGCGGTTTTGGAAACTGACTAGTCCCCCTTATAATCGGAACCCCTGACATAGCCTTCCCTCGTATAAACAACATAAGCTTTTGACTGCTACCCCCAGCACTTCTACTTCTGCTCTCCTCCTCCTACATCGAAGCCGGCGCAGGAACAGGCTGAACTGTGTATCCCCCCCTTTCCGGAAATTTAGTTCACTCTGGCCCATCAGTCGACTTGGCCATCTTCTCCCTTCATTTAGCCGGAGCATCCTCTATCCTAGGGGCAATCAACTTCATCACCACATGCATCAATATAAAACCTAAATCTATACCCATATTTAACATACCTCTTTTTGTATGATCTGTAATGATCACAGCAATTATACTACTTCTAGCACTACCCGTGCTCGCAGCAGCAATCACAATACTCCTAACGGACCGGAACTTAAACACAACCTTCTTTGACCCATGCGGCGGGGGAGACCCTGTCCTATTCCAACACCTATTTTGATTCTTTGGCCACCCGGAAGTCTATATTTTGATTCTACCGGGATTCGGCATTGTATCTACCATCATCACTTTCTATACAGGGAAAAAAAACACATTTGGGTACACTAGTATAATCTGAGCAATGATATCTATCGCAATTCTAGGCTTCGTAGTATGAGCCCACCACATATTCACAGTCGGCCTAGATATCGACAGCCGTGCCTATTTTACAGCAGCCACAATAATCATCGCAGTACCGACAGGAATTAAAGTTTTTGGATGACTAGCCACCCTGACAGGCGGGCACATCAAATGACAAACCCCAATTTATTGGGCCCTGGGGTTTATTTTCCTATTCACTGTTGGCGGAATGACCGGCATTATCCTAGCAAACTCATCCCTAGACATCGTGCTACATGACACCTACTATGTCGTAGCACACTTTCACTACGTACTCTCTATGGGAGCGGTATTTGCTATTATAGGCGGCCTAACCCACTGATTCCCCTTATTCACCGGCTACTCATTAAACCAAACTCTAACTAAGACCCAATTCTGGGTAATATTCCTAGGCGTTAACATAACATTCTTTCCACAACACTTCCTAGGACTATCCGGCATACCACGACGCTACTCAGACTTCCCGGACGCCTTTGCCCTATGAAACACTATCTCATCAATTGGCTCTACTATCTCCCTAATTTCAGTACTAATGTCTCTATTTATTGTATGAGAAGCGCTAGCCTACAAACGCAAGCCAACGCCCCAGCTGGGAAAAAAAACACACATCGAGTGATTATTTGGTACACCGCCCCCATATCACACCCACACCGAACCCACCTTTATACCTAACAACACATACGCCCCCATCCGAGAATATATCACACATATGCAGTGACCATGGCCCGAGAAGAGACAGACTTTAACTGCCACCTATTAATTTCAAGTTAATTGCACACTTTATGCTTTCCTCCCGAGAGCCTAGTAAACACATTACATGACTTTGTCATAGTCAAATCACAGCATCTGTGGCTCCCATATGCCATACGCAACCCAATTATCATTACAAGAAGCCATAAGTCCAACAATAGAAGAAGTCGTATTCCTACATGACCATGTCCTCCTCCTCACATGTTTAATGACCTTAGTAGTTATAATATTTACCATTACTGCAACCTCAACAACCCTGACCCACAATGACCCATCGGAAGAAGTGGAACAACTAGAAGCCGCATGGACAGCCGCCCCCATCATAATCTTAATCCTAACAGCCCTGCCATCCGTCCGATCCCTATACCTAATAGAAGAAGTATTTGACCCGTACCTTACAATCAAAACCACCGGACATCAATGATACTGAAACTATGAGTACTCAGACGAAACCCAAGTCTCATATGACTCCTATATATTACAAACACAAAACCTCCCCAAAGGCTCCCCCCGACTACTCGAAGTTGACCACCGCATAGTAATACCAGCAGGACTACAAACCCGAATTGTAGTAACCGCAGAAGATGTCCTTCACTCATGGGCAATCCCCTCATTAGGAGTTAAAGTAGACGCCGTCCCAGGACGACTAAACCAAATCCCCCTAGCGGCATCCCGCACGGGAATCTTTTTCGGACAATGCTCGGAGATTTGCGGAGCCAATCACAGTTTTATGCCCATCGCAGCCGAAGCCGTCCCACTATACCACTTTGAACAATGACTAACCTCTAGCCAGTCACTAAGAAGCTTATACAGCATCAGCCTTTTAAGCTGAAGAGGAAAACAACACTTTCCTTAGTGAATGCCACAATTAGATATTGTTCACATCCTTATAACCTATATATGGACCTGACTGACTCTTACCCTAATTACACTAAAAATTAAGACCTTTACAATCACTATTAAACCAAAAAACGGCCATGAATACCACCCTAACCCAACAGCACCCACAATACCATGAACATAAACATATTCGAACAGTTTCTAAGTCCAGAGTTACTCCTCATCCCTACATCCCCCCTATCAATCCTAATACCATATATACTAATTTACCATAAACCTAAACTATTAGGAAATCGAATAACAACCGCCACAATAAAATTCCTAAAGTTGTTTCTATTAAATATAACAAGTCAACTCACCCCCAAAGGACAAAAATGATCACCCTTACTAGCCAGCCTCATTCTCATACTTCTATTATCCAACCTCTTAAGCCTACTACCCTACACCTTCATCCCCACCTCTCAACTGTCAACAAACATAGCCTTAGCCCTTCCCCTATGACTAGCCACCATCATTATAGGTATAAAAGACAAATTCTCTGCAACGCTAGCCCACCTCCTACCAGAAGGGTCCCCAACCCCCCTAATCCCTTTTATAGTCCTAATCGAAACAGCTAGTCAACTTATACGGCCCATCGCCCTAGGGGTACGACTTACAGCCAACATCACCGCCGGGCACCTCCTAATGACAATAGTGAGCTCCGCCACCATCAACCTCATCAACACCTACACCTTTATTAGCCCATTAGCTTTAACCCTACTACTACTACTCACACTACTAGAACTAGCAGTAGCCTGTATTCAAGCCTACGTCTTCGTACTTCTGACCATCCTATACCTACAGGAAAACTCATAATGACCCACCAATTACACCAATACCACATAGTCGACCCAAGCCCATGGCCTCTGACCGGAGCAGCAGGCTCACTACTACTGGCCTCAGGACTAGCCCTATGATTCCACACAACCTCAACACTAGTATTAAAAATAGGCCTTCTAACCCTTACATTAACCCTGATTCAATGATGACGGGATGTAATTCGAGAGGGCACTTATCAAGGACACCACACCTTAGGCGTACAAAAAAACATACGTTATGGTATAATCCTATTCATCACATCAGAAGTATTCTTCTTCCTTGGATTCTTCTGAACCCTGTACCATGTCAGCCTTGTACCCACCCCAGAACTGGGGGCAGAATGGCCCCCAACAGGGATTAACCCACTAAACCCTATAGACGTCCCCCTACTAAACACCGCAGTCCTCCTATCATCTGGCGCAACCATCACATGATCACACCACACCATAATAAAAGGAAACAAAAAAGAATCCACCTACGCACTAACAATCACCATCATCCTTGGAGCCTACTTTACAGCCTTACAAGTATCCGAGTACATAGATACACCATTCACAATTTCAGACAGTGTATACGGCTCACTATTCTTCGTGGCCACAGGATTTCACGGCCTCCACGTAATAATCGGAACCTCATTCTTACTAGTCTGCCTAGCTCGACTTATCCGATTCCATTTTACGACAACCCATCACTTTGGGTACGAAGCCGCAATTTGATACTGACACTTCGTAGACATCGTCTGACTATTCCTATATATCTCAGTATACTGATGAGGTTCATATTTCTTTAGTATAAAAGTATAGATGCCTTCCAAGCATAAGGGCCCCCAAGGGAAGAAATAATCAGCCTGATATTCCTTATCATTATAGCCTTAGTAACATCGATCATCCTATACGCCATCAACGCCATAATACCAAAAAAACCAGACATTAACAAAATCTCCCCCTACGAATGCGGATTCGATCCACTAGGCAACGCACGATCCCCCGTCTCCATCCAGTTCTTCCTAGTCGCCATTCTATTCATCTTATTTGACCTAGAAATTATTCTCCTCCTCCCCCTCCCCTGAAGCATTAACACAAACCCAACAACAACCACCACAGCAACAGCCACCACCCTACTAATTATCCTAACCCTCGGTCTTATTTACGAATGGCTTCAAGGCGGATTAGAATGAACAGAGTGTTGAGGTAGTCTAATCAGATATTTGATTTCGACTCAAAAGAACTTAACCAATAAGCCTCAATAATGGAACTAATCAAAATCATCCTGACTGTGGCCTTTATAATTACCATCTTAAGCCTCTCCATACAACATAAACACCTCATGCTAGCACTTATATGTATCGAAACAATAATGCTAATCCTATTTGTTCTATTAGTCATATACACCTCAACCTCCCTAGCCCTATCACAAACCCCCATACCAATTATCCTACTCACCATCTCTGTCTGCGGCGCAGCAGTAGGCCTTAGCCTCGTAGTCGCAATCACACGAACCCATGGAAACGACTTCCTAAAAAACTTAAACCTTCTGTAATGCTTAAAACCCTCATCATAACCACAATACTAATTCCAACAATTCTTACCCTAAAACCTAAGGTATTATACCCAGCAACCACCTCCTACATGTTTACACTGACACTAATAAGCTTGCTACTCCTAGAACCTAAGTCAAACACACTCATAAACACAGACCATGTCTCGGCACCCCTCATCTCCCTATCTTATTGACTCCTACCCCTAATAACCATTGCTAGCCAACACATAATAATTAAAGAACCCATACAACGACAACGAGCACTTCTAGCAACACTCACACTCCTACAACTATTTATTACAATAACATTCATAGCATCAAATCTAACCCTAATGTACATTATATTTGAAGCCACCCTTATCCCAACTCTAATTATCATCACACGATGAGGACAACAGACAGAACGACTCACCGCAGGGACATACTTCATCCTATACACACTAACAACCTCACTACCGCTGCTTATAGCGATTATCTTCATAAATAACTCAACACACACTCCAACCCTATTCCTACAACTCCCATGCTCACCCAACCAATGAACAGTCCTTCTTCTATGATTAGCCAGCCTAACCGCATTTCTAGCAAAAATACCAATTTACGGACTTCACCTCTGACTCCCCAAAGCCCACGTAGAGGCCCCAATTGCCGGATCAATGGTACTAGCAGCAATCCTCCTGAAACTAGGAGGGTATGGCATTATCCGCATGATGCAGATTCTTCCCACAACAAAAACTGACCTGTTCCTTCCATTTATTGTTCTAGCCCTATGAGGGGCAATTCTAGCCAACCTTACATGCCTACAACAAACAGACCTGAAGTCCCTAATCGCCTATTCCTCCATCAGCCATATAGGCCTAGTAGTAGCCGCAATCATCATCCAAACCCCATGAGGACTCTCCGGGGCCATAGCCCTAATAATCGCACACGGCTTTACCTCCTCAGCACTTTTCTGCCTAGCCAACACAACTTACGAACGAACACATACCCGAATCCTAATTCTAACACGAGGATTCCACAACATCCTACCCATAGCCACAACCTGATGACTTGTAACAAACCTCATAAACATCGCCATCCCGCCCTCCATAAACTTCACTGGCGAGCTCTTAATTATATCCGCCCTATTTAACTGATGCCCAACAACAATTATCATACTCGGACTATCAATACTAATTACCGCCTCATACTCCCTTCACATATTTCTATCAACACAAATAGGACCAACTATGCTAAACAACCAAACAGAGCCCATACACTCCCGAGAACACCTACTAATTGCCCTGCACCTTGCCCCACTACTAATAATTTCCCTTAAACCAGAACTAGTCATCAGAGTGTGCGTAATTTAAAAAAAATATCAAGTTGTGACCTTGAAAATAGACGACCTCGCACACCGAGAGGTCCAGAAGACCTGCTAATTCTTCAATCTGACAAACATGCCAGCCCTCTCTTCTATCAAAGGAGAATAGTTACCCCACTGGTCTTAGGCACCACAACTCTTGGTGCAAGTCCAAGTGATAGAATATGGACCTAATAACACCGACCATCATCTTAACAATCTTCCTCTCCCTAATCACCTCCACAATTTGACCCGCCCCCAAAAACGGCACCAACAACACTAAGTACACTCTAATATTAATATTCATAATTAGCATGATCCCCCTGAACACCGCACTAAACAACAACAATGAGCTAACAATAACACTACACCCCATAATCATAACCCAAACAGAAAACATCTATATTACCATTACACTTGACACACTATCCTTAACATTCATCCCAGTAGCATTATTCATTACCTGATCCATTACTGAATTTTCCATATGATACATATCCTCGGACCCCAACATTAACAAATTTATTAAATACCTAATGACATTCCTCATCACAATAATAATCATCATTACAGCCAATAACATGTACCAACTCTTTATCGGTTGGGAGGGCGTAGGAATTATATCCTTCCTCCTCATCGGATGATGAAACGCACGATCAAACGCTAACACAGCAGCACTCCAAGCTATTATCTACAACCGAATCGGAGACATCGGCCTCATCCTAACCACAGTCTGATTAATTTCCTTCTCTTCAATAAACATACAGGAACTACTAATCCAATACGAAAAAGTTAATCTAATCCCCACAATCGGCCTAATAGCAGCAGCCACAGGCAAATCCGCGCAATTCGGCCTCCACCCCTGACTACCAGCAGCGATAGAAGGCCCCACACCCGTATCGGCATTACTCCACTCCAGCACTATAGTTGTAGCCGGAGTCTTCCTACTAATCCGACTTCACCCCATCCTTAACAATAGCCCCACCATAAAAACAATATGCTTACTTCTAGGAGCAACAACAACAATATTCGCTGCAGCAGCAGCAATCACACAACACGACATCAAAAAAATCATTGCACTATCAACAACAAGCCAACTAGGCCTAATAATAACTATACTTGGACTAAACCAGCCCACCCTAGCATTCCTCCACATAATCTTACACTCATTCTTTAAAGCACTCCTCTTCCTATGCTCCGGCTCATTCATCCACGCCCTAAATAATGAACAAGACATCCGAATAATGGGCAACCTACTAAAAACCTCACCCATAACCACATCATTCACCACCATCGCCAGTCTCTCCCTAATAGGTATGCCCTTCCTATCAGGCTTTTACTCAAAAGACACCATCATCGAAACCATAACCGCCTCCCACATCAACCTATGAGCCCTCACAATTACACTAATTGCAACCATTCTATCTGCCGCCTACAGCATACAAATCATCCTTTTAGTATTAACAGGACCGACGCGCACCATCAACCCTCACAAAGAAGCTAAAAACACAATATTACCTCTAATACGACTCACTACAGCATCTATTATTATCGGCACCCTTACCAAACTAACCACCCTGCAAACCCCACCCGTAACAACAATGCCAAAGACAGTAAAACTTATAGCAATAGCCATAACAATACTTGGAGTTATCGTGTCAAAAGACATCATACAAATAATAAAACCCATTCCCCCACAAAAACCACAAACAACCGCACTATTCTTCAACCAACTAGCCTTCTTCAATTTACCTCATCGAGCCATGACAATAAACACATTAAAATTAAGTCAACAAATTTCAACAGAATTAATAGACCTATGAACCCTAGAAACTTACGGCCCCAAGGGCCTCTCAAAAACCTTCACCCAACTAGTAACCCTGTCCACACAACAAAAAAACATAATCAAAAACTACATGACCACCTTCACCCTTACCCTCTTCATCTCGCTAGCTCTCAGCTCAACCTAAAAGGACGAAGACCCCCCAATCGAGTTCAACCCAAAATAACTAAAACAGAAAACAAGACCACAACCAAACCTCAAGCACACACCACCAACCCCATCCCCCCATCACAATAAAAAACACCATAACCGTTCACCTCTAAACATAACCCTTCTTCTCACCCAGAATACACCAACAAACCTTGACCTGCCCCCCCAAAAATTAACATCAACACACCCACCACCACCCCCGCCCCAATCAACACCCCAATCAACCAAAGCCCCCCAACCCCTGCAACAACCTCCCCGCCCTTCTCTACACTCACACAGTAGCCAAAAACCACAATCAAGCCCCCCAAATATACAATATACATTACTAACGCCGCATAGGTACGACCTATAATGACCATAGCAACACAACAAAAAAAGGAAATACCTATCAAAGAAACCACCCCCTGATAAGGCACAATAACAAAACTCAAAACAATAACCCCAAATAGCACCAAAACCAAAACAAAATAAAGCGAATACTCTACTAAAAACATAGTTTTTACTCTCTAAGAGTCCTGCGGCCTGAAAAACCACCGTTGTACATCAACTACAAAAACATGACCCACCAACATCTACTCACTCTGTTCAACCTTCTTCCCGTAGGAACAAACATCTCAACCTGATGAAACTTCGGGTCTATACTATTATCCTGCCTGATAATTCAAATTGCTACCGGCTTCTTCTTGGCAATTCACTATACAGCCAACATTAATATGGCCTTTTCCTCTATCGTACACATCTCCCGAGATGTGCCCTACGGCTGAATTATACAAAACACGCACGCCATTGGCGCATCCTTATTCTTCATTTGCATCTACACACACATCGCACGGGGCATCTACTACGGCTCCTACTTAAACAAAGAAGTATGGTTATCTGGCACCACCCTCCTAGTTATCCTAATAGCCACCGCCTTCTTTGGTTACGTATTACCATGGGGACAAATGTCATTCTGAGCAGCAACAGTAATCACTAACCTATTAACCGCCATCCCATACCTAGGAGCAACGCTCACTACATGGCTTTGAGGGGGCTTTGCAATCAACGACCCAACACTAACCCGATTTTTCGCCCTACACTTTATCCTCCCATTCGCTATTATCTCTATTTCCTCACTCCACATCCTCCTCCTGCACAACGAAGGCTCCAACAACCCACTAGGCACAAACTCGGACATCGACAAAATCCCATTCCACCCGTATCACTCCTACAAAGACACCCTCATACTTACAATAATAATTACCCTACTATTTATCACCCTATCACTTTACCCAGACACCTTCAACGATCCAGAAAACTTTTCAAAAGCCAATCCACTAGTCACACCACAACATATTAAACCAGAATGATACTTCCTATTCGCCTATGGCATCCTCCGATCAATCCCTAACAAACTCGGAGGAGCCATAGCCCTTGTCCTATCTATTGCCATTCTCCTTACAATACCCTTCACCCACACCTCCTTCGCCCGATCTATAATATTTCGACCCATCATGCAACTTATATTCTGAACCTTTATTACCACATTCATCATCATCACCTGAGCAGCCACCAAACCAGTAGAACCCCCATTCACAGAAATTGGTCAGCTCGCCTCAACCCTATACTTTATATTCTTCATAGCAAATCCCTTACTTGGCCTAATAGAAAACAAAGTCTCAGGTCTCACCTGCTCTAATAGCTTAAACTCTAAAGCATTGTTTTTGTAAACCAAAGCCGGATATTCCTTAGAGCAAACACTGTAACTTTACTACTTCCAAAACGACCACAACCACCCAAAAAAATACTCTCCTAGGACCCCCCCCTACCCCCCCCATTAATTTGGGTCCCGAATTTGGCCTTATATGTACTCTTTACATATATGGTCCTCATTATTGCTATGTATAATCATACATTAATCGTTTTGCCCCATGGATAATAAGCGGGAATTTGACTTTAATTAAACGTATACAAAACTGGGTCATTAACATAACTTCTCTCCCTCATTTTCTGGTCGTTCCATTTAACAGAGGTTGTTCTATTATTAGTAACCATGGCTATCCACTTCAAACCGGTGTCCCGTGATTTAACCCTTCCCGTGAAATCCTCTATCCTTTCACCGCAGGCATACAGTCCCGCTTCTCACGTCCATATATTGTAACTCCTCCCGTTTATGTCCTTTCCAAGGCCGCTGGTTACACCTTCAAGGGCATCTCAATGGTCCGGAACCACCCCGCCTTACTTGCTCTTTCCAAGGCCTATGGTCGCACCCTTTATCCTGGTACATTAAGTCTCATGTTCTTATCACGTATGCCTGTTCCGCCCCTGGTTGGCTTTTTTATCGGTACCTTTCACCTGACACCCATATATGCCCGTTACCGTCACCCCTCTCCGGGGTAGACCATTAGTCCAGGTGGAGCTATGTTCTTGGTCTAGCACTTTCTCCTATAGGGATACATCTCTTAATGCTTGTTATACATACTTTACCACATTCCCAAAAATTCCATTATTTTTTATTATAAGAATCCCGCTGTTAAGCCCATTTTTTTACCCGTTTTTTTATTTTTCACCTAAATTAATACGACTTTTCTATACTAAAAATATAAACCCGAAATAAAACAACTTTTTTTTACTCATGCGTGTCATTTTAAATTCACGTGAAAAAAAAGTCAAACATTATAAAAAATGCCCACCCAATTTTTTCCTCCGGGAAAAAGACTTCTTCTCTCAGAGGGCTCATTTCACCGGGGCTGAGGGCCGAAATCGGCACAGCCGAATTAACCTTTATTTTTAGCCCTCTCCGAAATTTTTATACTTT